TTATGGGGGGTAGTATGGGATCCGTAGTCGGAGAGAAAATCACCCGTTTGATTGAACACGCTGCCAATCAAAATTTACCTCTTATTATAGTGTGTGCTTCTGGGGGGGCGCGCATGCAGGAAGGAAGTTTGAGCTTGATGCAAATGGCTAAAATATCGTCTGCTTTATATGATTATCAATTAAATAAAAAATTATTTTATGTATCAATCCTTACATCTCCGACAACTGGTGGAGTGACAGCTAGTTTTGGTATGTTGGGGGATATCATTATTGCCGAACCCAATGCCTACATTGCATTTGCAGGTAAAAGAGTAATTGAACAAACATTGAATAAAACAGTACCCGAAGGTTCACAAGCAGCTGAATACTTATTCCAGAAGGGTTTATTCGACCTAATTGTACCACGTAATCTTTTAAAAAGCGTTCTGAGTGAGTTATTTAAGCTCCACGCCTTTTTTCCTTTGAATCAAAAGTCAAGCAAAATCAAGTAGAGCACTAAGTTCAATTATTTTTTTTTGTGTTTGTAGCAAAAAGTAGTTAGTTTATCGGAATCAAAGTAAATAAGATAATAATGGCCTTTTCTTTGGTGATAGAAGATCGAATTGTAGAAAGAATCAAAACGAAAGTTGAGGATAACTCTTTTTTTGACCTATATTCCTGATTACGAATCAAGAAACCTTTATCACCAAGAGTGAGTTCTTCCGTTCGTGAAATTAGTAAAATAAAACGAATTTGGTCTTGTCTTAGGTATATAATTTGAAATTTAAATATAGATAATAGAGTTTTGTATCTTTCTCTATCTACCGAAAAACCATTTTAGCTAAAAATCCATGTTGGGTCGGATTCGAACGAATCCTTCGATAATCGGTAAAAAACTCTTTATCTATTTTTAGAAAATTAGAAGACAAGAACAAAAGACAAAGAAATGAAGAAAAATAATAAAGTTTATTATCATTATCATACATATCTTTCTCATGGAGGAGATGAATAAGTCCATTTATTTAGTTCTACAGTTCTACATTCTTTGCACTTATTCTTATTATACGTACTCAGTTAGATTTAGATATATCGATACTTCGATCTATACTAAGAATTTAAAATTCTTCAAATTCTATTAATAATAAATATTATCTAATTAGAATTCAAATTCTTAATTTAATTATAATTATTACAAGATATCTTTATTTATATAATAACATAATAACAGATACAAATAGTAAATCGAGGTACCCCTTCTATGACAAATTTGAACCTTCCATCTATTTTTGTGCCGTTAGTAGGCCTAGTCTTTCCGGCAATTGCAATGGCTTCTTTATTTCTTCATGTTCAAAAAAACAAGATTGTTTAGATCCGCTGGGACCCAATCTCATCCATTTTTTTTTTGAAAACGTGGACTTGTATCATAACACGGATATCTATTTATTGGAATATAGTATAACATGTGATTTCCACCGAACATAAAGGAAAAAACTCTTATGCCCGCAGAAACATGATATATGGATATATCAATTCTAGCAATTTTCAAATAGATCAGGATCTCTGGATGGCTGAAATGTAGTCGGTGAATCTATATGTATATCGATATGTATAGTGGGATCGTATTAAATAAAGAGTATGTTATTATTTTAGATTTAACCAATTTGATGAATTACTCCTAAAGGTTGACATCAAACTAGTGCTAGTTCACCTCAAACTAGTGCTAGTTGATGAGAGTTACTTCGGAAACAAAAAAGTAAAGTCAAATTTCTCTGGGGTATTATCTCAATTCCAATAAAATGCAATCGAGTAAAGTATGACTTGGCGATCAGACGATATATGGATAGAACTTATAACGGGGTCTCGAAAAATAAGTAATTTCTGCTGGGCCTTGATCCTTTTTTTAGGTTCATTAGGCTTCTTATTAGTTGGAACTTCCAGTTATCTTGGTAGAAATTTGCTATCTTTTTTTCCGCCTCAGCAAATCATTTTTTTTCCACAAGGAATCGTGATGTCTTTCTACGGAATTGCGGGTCTCTTTATTAGCTCTTATTTGTGGTGCACAATTTCCTGGAATGTAGGTAGTGGTTATGATCGATTCGATAGAAAGGAAGGAATAGTCTGTATTTTTCGTTGGGGATTTCCGGGAAAAAATCGTCGCATATTCCTCCGATTCCTTATAAAAGATATTCAGTCCGTTAGAATAGAAGTTAAAGAGGGTATTTATGCTCGTCGTGTTCTTTATATGGACATCCGAGGCCAGGGGTCCATTCCCTTGACCCGTACTGATGAGAATTTGACTCCACGAGAAATTGAACAAAAGGCTGCTGAATTAGCCTATTTCTTGCGTGTACCAATTGAAGTATTTTGATAAATTGAGAATCAGAACGTTCATTCAATTAAAGAAAACGTATATGAAAGAACCATAAAACGAAACTCTTTTTATGGTCTTTATGCGTTTTATGGTCTTTATGCGCACGCAATTCAATAACAAATAACAAATCGAAATAATAGATTCATCTCAGACGGCAAACCATTTCGAAAGCAAGAATTTTTTTTAGTTCAATATTTGTTGGAATTGACACTTTAGATCCAGATAGATCGTATCTTGTAAATTTTAAATTCTTTCTTTTGTATTCTTTAATGACCAACAATTGGATTTCTTAATTAAATACTGAGAACTAGCCAATTTATCCTTTGCCAGTCATTTTTTTTTGATCATCCTAATATCTTTCCCTCAATTATTCTATTCCTGACTATGGGTAATCAGTGAAATTTTTTCTAAATATTGGATATTTTGATAGCAAAGGAGTTCTTTCGTCTCAAAATCTGAATAATATTCATTACTTAAAGTGGTTCTTTCGATCATTCATCGAAAGGATACACTTTATTTTTAATTTGACCAATTGAGATATCAGGAAACAATATTCTAAATTTCTTCATTCGAAGTGAATTCTTAGCCTATTTCTGTATTCTTTCTAGATTCAAAGACTAACCACAAAATCACAAAGAAAATAGATTCATAAGTTCGATACCTTGTATAAAACTCATGTGTGTAAGAAATATTCGATCGCATAGAGTGTACGAATGGGTTGATTAACAATTTACAGACGAAAAAATGGCAAAAAAGAAAGCATTCACTCCTCTTTTCTATCTTGCATCTATAGTATTTTTGCCCTGGTGGATTTCTTTCTCAGTTAATAAATGTCTGGAATCTTGGGTTACTAATTGGTGGAATACTGGGCAATCCCAAATTGTCTTGAATAATATTCAAGAAAAGAGTCTTCTAGAAAAATTCAGAGAATTAGAGGAACTCCTCTTCTTGGACGAAATGATCAAGGAATACTCGGAAACACATCTCGAAGAGTTTGGGATAGGAATCCATAAAGAAACGATCCAATTAATCACGATACAAAATGAGAATCGTATGGATACGATTTTGCACTTCTCAACAAATATCATCTGGTTTGGTATTCTAAGCGGGTATTCAATTTTGGGTAAGGAAAAACTTGTTATTCTTAACTCTTGGGCTCAGGAATTCCTATATAACTTAAGTGACACAGCAAAAGCTTTGTGTCTTCTTCTAGTAACTGAGTTTTTTCTCGGATATCATTCACCCCCAGGTTGGGAATTCGCTATACGCTCTATCTATAACGAGGTTGGAGTTGTTGCGAATGAGCAAACTATAACTATTCTTGTTTGCATCCTTCCAGTAATTTTTGATACATGTTTTAAATATTGGCTTTTCCGTTATTTAACTAGTCTGTCTCCGTCAATTTTACTGATTTATGATTCAATAACTGAATGATAAAAGATCCATTGATATTAATCTAATCCAATTAGAATGCTTGGTACTTTGTAGTTGTACATAAGCAAAGTATTGAAAATCATATTTACTCTTCCTATTTCTAACCATCGGGAAGATTCATCCTAGATTATTCCAGCAAATAGCAGAATCGTGGCTAGGGAACTATACTAGCGACCTACCCAATTTATTGTAGAAATTTTCGCGATCAATGATTGGACCATGCAAACTAGAAATGCTTTTTCTTGGCTAAAGAAACAGATTACTCGATCTATTTCCGTATCGCTCATGATATATATCTTAACTCGGACGTCCATTTCAAGTGCATATCCCATTTTTGCACAGCAGGGTTATGAAAATCCACGAGAAGCGACTGGGCGTATTGTATGTGCCAATTGCCATTTAGCTAATAAGCCCGTGGAAATTGAGGTTCCACAAGCGGTACTTCCTGATACTGTATTTGAAGCAGTTGTTCGAATTCCTTATGATATGCAACTGAAACAGGTTCTTGCTAATGGTAAAAAAGGGGGGTTGAACGTCGGGGCTGTTCTTATTTTACCGGAGGGGTTTGAATTAGCCCCTCCCGATCGTATTTCTCCTGAGATGAAAGAAAAGATTGGCAATTTGTCTTTTCAGAGCTATCGCCCCAATAAAACAAATATTCTTGTGGTAGGCCCTGTCCCTGGTAAAAAATATAGTGAAATAACCTTCCCTATTCTTTCCCCGGACCCTGCTACTAAGAAGGATGTTCACTTCTTAAAATATCCTATATACGTAGGCGGGAACAGGGGAAGGGGTCAGATTTATCCCGACGGCAACAAGAGTAACAATACAGTTTATAATGCTACAGCAGCAGGTATAGTAAGCAAAATCATACGAAAAGAAAAAGGGGGGTATGAGATAACCATAACGGATGCGTCAGAGGGACGTCAAGTGGTTGATATTATCCCTCCCGGACCAGAACTTCTTGTTTCCGAGGGCGAATCTATCAAATTTGATCAACCATTAACGAGTAATCCTAATGTAGGCGGATTTGGTCAGGGAGATGCAGAAATAGTACTTCAAGATCCATTACGTGTCCAAGGACTTTTGTTCTTCTTGGCATCTGTTATTTTGGCACAAATCTTTTTGGTTCTTAAAAAGAAACAGTTCGAGAAGGTTCAATTGGCCGAAATGAATTTCTAGATTCGCAGATTTATCGATATCAAGTACGTAAAAA